AAAGCAAACGTAGCATGACCAAAAGTGAACCAACCCCTTGGACTGCTACGAAAAACGCCATCAGATTTCAAAGTAGCCCGATCTAATTCAAAAATTTCACCTAATTGGGCACGTCTAGCATATTTTTTAACAGTCACAGGATCACTATAACTGACTCCATTGAGTTCGCCACCATAGAACTCAACAGTTACACCTACTTGTTCAACACTATACTTTGATTCTGCTCTCCTAAAAGGAACATCGGCTCTCACAATTCCGTCTCCATCCACCAAAACCACCGGAAATGTTTCAAAAAAAGTAGGCATACGACGTACAAAAAGCTCGCGCCCTTCTTTATCTCTAAAGACAGGGTGCCCTAACCATCCAACAGCTATTCCATCCCCGTTATCCATTGACCCTGCTCTGAATAATCCCCCTTTTGCCGGATTATTACCAATGTAATCATAAAAAGCTAATTTTTCGGGAATTTTAGACCAAGCTTCCGATAAACTTAGATTTTCGTCTAGTCCGGCGCTAACTCTTCGGTATATTTCTTGCTGAAAGTATCCTTGATCCCACTGATAACGAGTGGGACCAAATAATTCGATTGGAGTTGTTGCTGAACCATACCACATAGTTCCAGCAACAACGAAAGCTGCAAAAAAAACAGCAGCGATACTACTGGAAAGTACAGTTTCAATATTGCCCATACGCAATCCTTTGTATAGACGTTGAGGCGGACGGACACTAAGATGGAATAAACCCGCTAATATGCCCAATGTACCCGCTGCAATATGATGAGAGGCAATTCCTCCGGGAACAAAAGGATCAAAGCCTTCCGCGCCCCATGCAGGACTTACAGGTTGTACTTTTCCGGTTAGTCCATAAGGATCGGACACCCATATTCCAGGACCATACAAACCTGTTACATGAAATGCGCCAAAACCAAAGCAAGCCAATCCTGAGAGAAATAAATGAATTCCAAAAATCTTAGGCAAATCCAAAGAGGGTTTGCCCGTACGTTCATCGCAGAATATTTCTAGGTCCCAATACACCCAATGCCAGATAGCTGCCAAGAAGCACAAACCAGAAAACACAATATGTGCCCCTGCCACACCTTCATAACTCCAAATACCTGGATTCGTTATAGTTCCCCCTGAAATACTCCAACCACCCCACGAATTGGTTATTCCTAAACGAGTCATGAAGGGTATAACGAACATACCTTGTCTCCACATTGGATCGAGAGCGGGGTCAGAGGGATCAAAAACCGCTAATTCGTATAAAGCCATCGAACCGGCCCAACCAGCAACTAGGGCTGTATGCATTATATGGACCGAAAGTAATCGACCAGGATCATTCAATACGACAGTATGAACACGATACCAAGGCAAACCCATGGAAATACCCCTTTATCAAAAAAAACTAGACACTATGTCACTTTATTTTATCGCATTGGAATTGGAAAAGACTATACTATGTACCTAACTTTTCAGTAGATTCTGTATGAGAAAAGGTTAATATTTATTCCGTTTCATTGAAAATAAGGTAAAAATTCTGTTCGTAAGAACAAAGAGAAGCGGATCTATTCTATACCCGATAAGTACCAATACGCAATGGGAGGATTACTCCTACTTTCGGGAAACAAATACATAGATACTTGTTTATCATTCCAACGATTGATACGTTAGTTAAATTTTCTCTTTATTCATTCTGTCTTACTCTATAAACCTTTCAATCTATGTATAAAAATCTATGTATAAAATACAATAAAAATAAAGAGAAAAAGAGATAAAGATGATAAAGCCATTGTTACGTTTCCATATTAACGTGAAGTATAGTACTCAATTTTGTCTTTAAATTAATGCCCGTTGGTGTTCCAAAAGTACCTTTTCGGAATCCCGGAGAGGAAGATGCAAGTTGGGTTGAGTTATAGTGCGACTTGTCAGACATATTGAGTCATATGGAATTTACCCGTTTTCTCCCCCGATCGAGATATCCTCTGTTTCGCCCAAGAAATATTGTATTGAGGGAAGCATCAATCATTCGGAGCGTGAAGTGTAATTAGATCAATTTATTTATATTTGCATTTTGGGATCCATATTATCAATTAGGAGGATTTATGGTTCACTTGGAAAAAAAAAATAAAGTATTCAGGCTCCGTTCAGAAAATACCAAATTGGTAATATAATATATGTATGATTATTACTTGTATTATAAAGGATTCTTATCCTTACTATATTACTATAAGTAAGATGAGTTATTATAAGAGTGATTTCAAACGTCCAACCAATAACCAACAGAATAGCATGATGAATACATCAAATAGTTGAGTTGGGAAAAGACATGAAACGAATTAAAAAAAAGAAGTGGTACTGAGATTATTTGCCCTATATGTGCAAATAAAATTCGGACAGATCTTTTCCCGGAGTAGAACATGAACCTAAAAGAATTGCAAGGGCCCATTCAGGAACAAGAAAATTGCATCGTGATTTGAATATCGATGAAATAATACATCAATGAGAGAGATTAGTTCAATTTCAATAAGTTCAATAAATTCTTTTTTTATAGGTAAGGAAACGAGAACACATCTCATGTTTTTTTAAAAATGGAAGAAAAACCTATTAAGTTAAAGAAAAAAGAAATAGAACAAGAATCGACACATTGATTCTTTTTTCTCCGTTTCATTTTGATTTTGAACCGTATGCATCCAAAGGTGCGTGTACGGCTCCTAAAGGACTAAAGGATAGGATTTTTTGTCCTAATCAACCGACTTTATCGAGAAAGATTACTTTTTTTAGGACAAGAGGTCCAGCAGGAGATCTCGAATACTATTGTTGGTCTCATGGTATATCTCAGTATAGAAGATCACACTAGGGATCTTTATTTATTTATAAACTCTCCCGGCGGATGTATAATACCAGGAATAGGTATTTTTGATACTATGCAATTTGTGACGCCCGACGTGCATACAATATGCATGGGAATAGCCGCTTCGATGGCATCTTTCATCCTGGTCGGAGGAGAAATTACCAAACGTCTAGCATTCCCTCACGCTTGGCGCCAATGAGTTTTGATTTGAAAAAAAAAGAAACACTATGCCTTCGCCATATTGAATATGAATAATAAGTAATAATAGCATGGCACTTCGAGTTCGATCTAAACAAACCATTATTTTATTTTATTGTTTTTTCATAACATGAGATTTTGTATCGAGATAGTAGTATGAAACAAAGAGTATTTCCGATTTGTTGATTTTATGTGTCGGGAGTACATTTCAGCGTCACAAACTTTTTTTCTTCCACACCAGAAGTCTCTTTTTGATATTCATCTTATGAAAGAGTACGAAAAAAAAAAATTTTCCTTATTTGATCGTATCAGAAGGGAACTTTGGGATTGCTAAATCATAGATAAGATATCTATATAAAGCAACAGAACCATCATAGTATTTTTTACTCCTACGAAAGGAAGGGTGGTAAATGGATAATTCAACGATCTGAATCAGATAAATTCGATTTCTTCGATAGAATAGAAGAGAAAAGAATAAAGTAAATTCCGTTGCGGAGCCGTATGCAACATAGAAATGCCCGTACGGTTGTTCAATTCCATTTTCTTCTTTTTATTTTTTTATCCTTTAATTTAGCCCAATCATGCGAGATAGAAGAACCTGTTATATCAATAACATTAGGTTAGGATTATGATTCATCAACCTGCTAGTTCTTTTTATGATGGAAGATCAGGGGACTTTTTAAGGGAAACGAGACAGATAGTGAAACTTCGCGAAAACCTCACAAAGGTTTATGTACAAAGAACAGGTATGCCTCTTTGGGTTGTAGCCCAAGACATGGAAAGAGATATTTTTATGTCAGCAACAGAAGCCCAAGCTCACGGCATTGTTGATCTTGTAGGGGCGGATCCTGAGGATTTAGAGGATTTTTTATTGTAAATCTATTTCAAACCGTAATTGAATTTTCTGTGATTTTATATTGAATAGAAAAAATTGATAATTATTAATTATCAGATGAATTCTCAGGTTAAGATCGATCTAAACCAACCCATTCCATTCTAATTTCTAATTATATATACAACGTATATATAATTATACGACATGCCAACTATTAAACAACTTATTAGAAATGCAAGACAGCCAATAAGAAATGTTATGAAATCTCCCGCTCTTAGAGAATGTCCTCAGCGTCGAGGAACATGTACTAGGGTGTATGTGCGACTCGTTCAGATCATGAGTTCGAACAAATACAAATGAGAAAATTTTTCCAGTATTACTGAACGGCACCAATGAATAGAGTAAATGGAAAAGATTTTTCATATATCTATATTGTGTATTGTGTATGGAATTTATGGTTTCCATTGGTGTAAATCCAATCACCTAAATTTGAGATGAAAAGCAATTCCCCATAATATAAGTAGTAAATAGTTATCCATTAAGCGGAGGAAATGGTATCATAAGAAGCAAAAAGATTATGCTCCCATTGTTAAAAGAACGGACTAAGAGGGTCAGCTACCTAGCTAACTTTCCTAATTAAATGCCGTTACTGTATAGATAACTCTTATTGTGAAAAGAGCTATTACTCTATAATTGATAATTGATGGGTAGAGCCAAAGAGTGTGAACTATACAATTTCACAATACCATTTGATTAAATGAAAGAAGAAGCTCCGGTGTATAGAGAGGACCTCGCCGTTTAAGAAATAACCATAGAAACGAAGGAACCCACTTTTTTTAGTATCATTAGAATTTATTATTTTCAGGTGAAATGCCTGAAAGGAATAAAAAATGGTGGTAAGGAAGGTTATAGTAGCAAAAGCCATTCGAATTCATATTTTATATATCGGAATAATCCGTTTTGTTATTCATCGACCAAGGGAAGGGGGATAAAAGGATGGCTGAAAGAATAGAAATCAATTAGTTATTCATTAAGGTTTAATTTGATTCAATGACAAGAGTTAGACGGAGATATATAGCTCGTAGACGTCGAACAAAAATTCGTTTTTTTGCGTCAACCTTTAGAGGGGCTCATTCGAGACTTATTCGAACGATTACTCAACAAAAAATTAGAGCTTTGGCTTCCTCTCATCGAGATAGAGGTAGGCAAAAGAGGGATTTTCGTCGTTTGTGGATCACTCGTATAAATGCAATAACTCGTGAAAAGTCAGTATTGTATAGTTATAGTATATTAATACATAATCTGTACAAGAAGCAATTGCTTCTTAATCGTAAAATACCTGCACAAATAGCTATATCAAATAAGAATTGTCTTTACATGATTTCCAACAAGATCATCAAATCAAATTCAAATAAAGTAGATTATAAAGTCATGTACAGTAAAGGAATGATTGAAACGAAACAGAATTCCCCGGAGTGACTTCTCCGGGAAGATAGAATAAAAATCACTTAAAAAATAAAAAAAAATAAGTAATAGGAATGAACGAACATGTTTAAAAAAAAATGGGAATTTTTTTTCTTTTAACACTGGAACCCATTCTTCTAGATTCTAGGCCTTTTCGAACAAAAAACACATCTGAGCTTGAGTTACAATTGGAGTTTGGAGTCAATTGAGGAGTATGTCTATTTTTTTTTTCTAGGACGAGTAATTCGAGTTCGGGGGATCGACTCCGATTTTTTATTCTTAAATAGTCTCTCATTATTAAGAAAGGGTAACAAAGATAAAATACGGGCTTGCTTTATAGCAATAGTAATTAATCGTTGTTGTTTCAAAGTCAATCTATTCACCCGTCTAGATAAAATTTTCCCTTGTTCACTAATAAATCGACTAATTAAACTCATGTTTCTATAATCGATTCGATCCCCCGATCTAATTGGGGGCAAACGCCTACGAAAAGATCGTTTGGATTTGCGAAAAGATTGTTTGGATTTATCCATTGGTTTATTCCTTATCTCTAAAATTCTATTTCTTTATTTTATTTACTTCAGATCCTACCAAAATAGGCTTTGATTTGTATGCATAATGTATACACATTATTCATATTCTATATTAAAAATTAAAATTAAATATATGTTAAGCTCTTTTTCTTCTTTGACTTTAAAAGAACACATGTGTTCTTTTCAATCTATTTCTTGATTTCCCCATGAATCGTATGCTTGTGACAATAGCGACAAAATTTTCTCAATTCTAATCGACCAGGCGTATTGTGTCGATTCTTTTGAGTAATATATCTAGAAATACTCGGCGATTCCTTATTGACATCATTTCGGGCACAACCGGTACATTCTAAAATAACTATAACTCTTACATCCTTACCCTTAGCCATAAACCCCCTTTGAATTTTGTATCGGCTTAACTCTTACATTTTCGATCCGAGCTGAAGAAGAAAACAAAAATAAATTAAATAGAAGTTACTAACTAGAAATAGAATTTTCTAAAAATTTCGTTGCAATTATCATTAAATTCTTATTTATTCAAATTTAAAAATTAATATTAATGTAATAATGTAATTGTAATTAAGTAAAAATTTTCATTTTATTACTGTATAAAATATAAAATGAAAATTTTATTTTATGAAGTAATAATTAAGTAATACAATTTCTTTCTAACTATCAATTGTTCCTATCCTAAATCCACTAAATTATTATTCTTATTTAATTTAAGTATCTTCTTTCTCGCGGAACCCTCCCTAGACTGGATCTACATTTAAATTTTAGGTCTCCCAAATTCGATCTTCGATCTATCTTGTTGAGGTTCCATACACTTTTTTTCTTTTCTCCCTATCCTAAAGCTAAGGAATTGAAATGAAAGAACTGAAAAAGGAGGGAGGAAATTCGAAATTTGAGTCATGTAAAATTGTATCTTTAATTTTATTCATTTCTTCACATAATCAATAACTAGAATCAAAAAAATGGGAATGACAAGGCATCCGGGAATAAACGATTAATCTCTATCAATAGGCCTGCTAAAGACCCAAACCATAGAGTACTTAGCACAGGTGCTACGGAGAGATATGTTTTTATATCTCGCATTGAAAATCCTCCTTTCCTATGGATTGTAATAAATATGTGTATATGATCAGATGTTGTAGTTCAAGATCATTTGTATTTATTTTACACAGAATTCCGAACTAAATGCTAAAATAGATATGTACAATTAATCAATAGATGAGATTTTCATTTAATCCCCTGTTCCTGAACATTACTGATAAAACTTTTTTATACGTTAGGTTTCAGATGTATATAATTCTTATATTTATGATATGTATAAGATTTTCTTATATGAAACCAAAAGGAAGAGAAGAAATGATAAGAAAATTGTATATAGATGGAGGAAAAAATGAAGATATGGAAAACAAGACAGGTATTTTGTAGAATGAGACTGCCCGACAATTGAAAAAAAGGGATGTAGCGCAGCTTGGTAGCGCGTTTGTTTTGGGTACAAAATGTCACGGGTTCAAATCCTGTCATCCCTACCTATTACTTCTTCTATGGACAGTAACGAGGATTAATTGAGAACGATTCAAATTGTACATAATTTTCCGTTTTTTATACTAT